ACTGGAGAAAAATTAAAAAAAAAAAATACCATTTATTTTATTTCGACTATAAAAAATTTAATATCAAAAAAAAAATTTTTTAGTTATGACCTACGTTCTTTATCACAAGCATATGTATTTTACAAATTATCAAAAATTCAAGTTAGTAACTTTTCGAAATTAAAGGCTGTTCTTGAATATAACATATGCATAACATCCTTTTTTGTTAAGAATCAAATAAAGGATTTTTTTCAAGAACAAGGAATCTTTCATTATGAATTAAAAGATAAAACACTTTTAAATTCCGAAGTAAATCCATGGAAAAACTGGTTACGAAGTCATTATCAATACAATTTACCTCAGGTTGCGTGGACTAGATTAGTAACCCAAAAATGGAAAAAGAAAATAAACGAAGACTCGCTAGTTCTAAAGCCAAGTTTAACCAAAGAGGATTCATATGAAAAAAACAAAGTTGATAATTACAAAAAACAAAATTTTTTTGAAGCCGACTCGTTATTAAATCCAAAACACAATTTAAAAAAAGATTATATATATAATCTTTTTTGCTACAAATCTATTCATTCTACAGAAAAAAAATTTTTTGACGTGTCTATAGGTATTACTCTATATAATTGTTTAATCTCTTATTTTATAGAAAAATATAATATTCGGGGTATGGGGGACATCCGGCATAGAAAATATTTGGATTGGAGAATTCTAAACTTTTGGTTTAGAAAAAAATTAAATATTGAGCCCTGGATTGATACCAAGAGTAAAAAAAAATATATTAAGACTAAAGTTCAGAATTATCAAAGAGTTGATAAAATAACTAAGACGGGTCTTGCCAATAAAAAAAGAAACTTTTTTGATTGGATGGGAATGAATGAAGAAATAATAAATCGTCGTATAACAAATTTTGAATTTTTTTTCTTTCCAGAATTTTTATTTTTTTCTAGTACATATAAAAAGAAACCTTGGGTGATACCAATTAAATTACTTCTTTTCAATTTTAATGAAAACAAAAATGTTAATAAAAAGATCACTGTAAAGAAAAAAGGTTTTATACGATCAAATGAAAAAAAATACCCTCGATTTTATAATCTAAATAAAGAAGAAAAAGAATCGGCGGGTCAAGGAGAGCTTGAATCAGATAAAGAAAAAAAAAAAAATCCTGAACCAGCTATATCAAACCAAGAAAAAAATATTGAAGAAAATTATGCGGAATCCAAGATAAAAAAACGTAAAAATAAAAAACAATACAAAAGCAATACAGAAGCGGAACTCAATTTATTTCTCACAAGGTATTCGCGTTTTCAATTGCGATGGAATTGTTTTTTTAATCAAAAAATTCTCAATAATGTAAAAGTATACTGTCTTTTGGTTAGACTAAAAAATCCAAACGATATAGCGATATCTTCTATTGAAAGAGGGGAGATGAGTCTAGACATTCTAATGATTGAGAAGAATTTAACTTTTGCAAAATTAATGAAAAAAGGAATTTTTATTATTGAACCTGTACGTTTGTCTGTAAAAAACGATGGACAACTTATGATATATAGAACCATAGATATTTCATTGGTTCATAAAAATAAAAAAAAAAAAAGTCAAAGATACAAAAAAAAATTTGAAAAATCCATTACAAAATATCAAAACAAAACTGTAAAAAAAAATATATATATATATGATTTCTTTGTTCCGGAAAACATTCTATCCCCTAAACGACGTAGAGAATTTCGAATTCTAATTTGTTTCAACTTAAAAAAAAAAAATACGAGGAATATAAATTCAAGATTTGATAAGAATATTCAAAACTGGACCACAGTTTTGCATAAAAAGAAAGATCTTTATAAGGATAAAAAAAACCTCATTAAATTAAAATCCTTTCTTTGGCCCAACTTTAGATTAGAAGATTTAGCTTGTATTAATCGCTATTGGTTTAATACTACTAATGGAAATCGTTTCAGTATGATAAGAATACATATGTATACACGATTTAAAATTCATTAATGATAGATCCTTTTTACTATAAATTTTTACTATAAATTTTTACTATAAATATAATATATTAAGTTACGGTATATGAAAACAACTGTATGCACAAATATAAGGGATTGTTTTAAATTCAATCTTTATACATGAGATTAATTTAATCAATGACGTAGATACCAATCAGAACAGATACATAAATAAATTAAAAGAATCCTCCTTTTTAGATCTAAATTTATACTTTTTAATAAAATTAAGAATAATAAGTTGCTAATTAAATTCAGATCCTTGTACAAAAAAAATACCACTATTATTACTGATCAGTAAAACTCATATATTTCTATTCATATAAAAAAGGGAAGGATTTCTTTTTATGATAAAAAATACATTCATTTCATTTCAAGAAAAAAAAGAAGAAAGCAGGGGATCCGTTGAATTTCAAGTATTCAGTTTCACTAATAAGATACGAAGACTTACTTCACATTTGGAATTGCACAGAAAAGATTATTTATCTCAGAGGGGTCTACGAAAAATTCTGGGAAAACGTCAACGACTGCTGGCTTATTTGTCAAAAAAAAAAAATAGAGTACGTTATAAAGAATTAATTAATCAGTTGAATATTCGGGAATTAAAAACTCGTTAAATTACAAAATTGTGAATTAATTAATTTTTTAGATATTTAATTTTTTCATAAACTTATTTTTCAACAATATAATTCATGCTAGAACGAATCAAGGAAAAACTTATGAAGAGACCTGTTACAGGAAAAGATCTTATGATAGTCAATATGGGACCTCACCACCCATCCATGCATGGTGTTCTTCGCTTAATTGTTACTCTAGATGGCGAGGATGTTGTTGACTGTGAACCCATATTGGGTTATTTACACAGGGGAATGGAAAAAATTGCAGAAAACCGGGCAATTATACAATATTTACCTTATGTAACGCGATGGGATTATTTAGCTACTATGTTTACAGTTTACAGAAGCAATAACAGTAAATGGACCAGAACAATTGGGAAATATTCAAGTTCCTAAAAGGGCCAGCTATATCAGAGTAATTATGCTGGAATTGAGTCGTATAGCTTCTCATCTGTTATGGCTCGGCCCTTTTATGGCAGATATTGGTGCACAGACTCCTTTTTTTCTATATTTTCAGAGAACGCGAATTTATATATGATCTATTCGAATCTGCCACCAGTATGAGAATGATGCATAATTTTTTTCGTATTGGAGGAATTACGGCTGATTTACCTTATGGTTGGATAGATAAATGCTTGGATTTTTGTGATTATTTTTTAACCGAGGTTGTTGAATATCAAAAACTGATTACACGAAATCCTATTTTTTTAGAACGGGTTGAAGGAGTTGGGATTATTGGTGGGAAAGAAGCAATAAATTGGGGTTTATCCGGACCAATGCTACGCGCATCCGGAATACCATGGGATCTTCGTAAAGTTGATCGTTAAAATGATAATTTATGCAACAGAAGTACAAACTTTAAATTCTTTTGTTAGATTGGAATCTTTAAAAGAGGTCTACGGACTAATATGTATGTTTGTCCCTATATTTTCTCTTGTATTGGGAATCATAACAGGTGTACTAGTAATTGTGTGGTTAGAAAGATAAATATCTGCAGGGATACAACAACGTATTGGACCTGAATACGCTGGCCCGTTGGGAATTATTCAAGCCCTAGCCGACGGGACAAAACTACTTTTTAAAGAAGATCTTCGTCCAGCTAGAGGAAATAGCCCTTTATTTAGTATTGGACCGTCGATAGCAGTTATCTCAATTTTACTAAGTTATTCAGTAATTCCCTTTAGCAATCACCTTGTTTTAGCGGATCTCAATATCGATATTTTTTTATGGATTGCCATCTCAAGTATTGCTCCTATTGGACTTCTTATGTCAGGATATGGATCAAATAATAAATATTCTTTTTTAGGTGGTCTGCGAGCTGCTGCCCAATCGATTAGTTATGAAATACCATTAACTCTATGTGTTTTATCAATATCTCTACGTGCGGTTCGTTGAAATATAAACATTTTTACTATTACGTTTCTTCTAGACGAATAAGTTAAAAAGGGAATATATATATTTATTTTTGGGTTAATCTTAATAAAAGGAATTTGATAGTTATATATGAGTGAAAAAAACTGCTCAGAAATTAGCAGTAAAAAAATTTGAGTCTCGTTTCCTATGTACAAAGGTTAAACAGAAATAAACATAATCGTAATAATCACTTTACCCCAAGGTTGGTTGATTTAGTCATCCTGGCTTGAAGCGGGTTCAAAATATTAACCGTATGGCGTTTTCACTATCAGTTATATAGATTAACATACATGTATTACAAAGTGAGCGGCAATTAGGTAAAAGTGAGTGGATGGTTAGAAACACCAAAATACACAAAGAATTTGTAATAGAGATTAAACAAATTGCAAAAGATATTTATGCATACCATAAGATAACAAAAAAAGAAGATTAATTGGGGCTTGAAATTTAGTAGAAATGATCAGTACAGTACTCCCCAAGATTCCGATTCAGAGTATGCTCCTATCCACCGATAAATGTAATGACTATCAGAAACTAAATAATCTTTTATTTTTTAAGTCCACCAACTTTTTTATAAAAAAGGAAAGAAGAATAGGAACGAAACAAGGATAGTTTTTTCATGTATTTCGAAAATAAAATATAATTTCTGTCATGAATAATAAACTAATAGGATGTCTAATTCTTTTTCGTAATTGAAAACCACGATGGGCTGAAATACCTTTTTTTATTTTTACAAGGAGTTTTTTATTAAAGGATTTAGTTATGACTCAACAAATAGAAATTAAAATTTGTAAAAGATGAGATGAATTCCGAAGCGCTTTTTTTTATTCTTAGAATTTGAGCAGACAGAATTCCGTTGGTATAATTCGGGACCCCAGATATATTTATATTTAATCTATTTTAGAACACATCATATTCATCTAAATAATACTAATCTGGTCCTTAGATTTATTTCTGGCCCCCGAGGAGCCGTATGAGGCGAAGACCTCATGTACGGTTTTGTAATAGCGGTGAGAATAGTAATGTTATCACCGACTAGGATTATCTAACAGTTTAAGTACAGTTGATATAGTTAAGGCACAATCAAAATATGGTTTTTGGGGATGGAATTTGTGGCGTCAACCTATAGGTTTTATCATTTTTCTAATTTCTTCCCTAGCAGAATGCGAGAGATTACCGTTTGATTTACCAGAAGCGGAAGAAGAATTAATAGCAGGTTATCAAACTGAATATTCAGGTATCAAATTTGGTTTATTTTACGTTGCTTCTTATCTAAATCTATTAATTTTTTCATTATTTGTGACAGTTCTATACTTAGGCGGTTGGAATATTTCTATTCCGTATATATCTATTCTGGAGCTATTTGAGAGGGATCAAACTTTTGGAACAACAATAGGTATCTTTATTACATTAACTAAAACATATTTGTTCTTGTTCATTTCTATCGCAACAAGATGGACTTTACCTAGGCTAAGAATGGATCAACTACTAAATCTTGGATGGAAATTTCTTTTACCTAATTTCCCTTGGTAATATATTATTAACAACTTCTTTCCAACTCTTTTCACTATAAATTGAAAATGAATCCAATATATTAATTACTTGTTTTAAACAAGAGAAAGAAACAAAGATCAAATTATTTATAGATAATTACAATATGCTTCCTATGATAACCGGGTTCATGAATTATGGTCAACAAACCCTACGAGCTGCAAGGTATATTGGTAAAGGTTTCATGATTACCTTATCCCACACAAATCGTTTACCTGTAACTATTCAATATCCCTATGAAAAATTAATAACCTCGGAACGTTTCCGCGGGCGAATACATTTTTAATTTGATAAATGCATTGCTTGTGAAGTATGTGTTCGAGTATGTCCTATAGATCTACCTATTGTTGATTGAAAATTGGAAACGAATATTAAAAAAAAACGATTGCTTAATTACAATATTGATTTTAGAATTTGTATATTTTGCGGTAATTGTGTTGAATATTGTCCAACAAATTGTTTGTCAATGACCGAAGAATATTAATTTTCAACTTATGATCGTCACGAATTGAATTATAATCTAATAGCTTTGGGTCGTTTACCAATGTCAGTAATTGACGATTACACTATTCGAACAATTTTAAATTCACCTCAAACAAAAAATGGGTAAACCCATTAAGTTTATTAAAAAAAGAATTCAATTTTTTTGAAGTATATAAAGAATTTAATTAAAAACTTGTATTATATTTATATAATAATCTTAAGTATTAAGGCTCATTTTTTTAATATAATAAATTCGTAATTACTTTATTTAAACAGATAGGTTGAACACTTTAGCATAAAAAAGCGAAACTGTCTAATAATTGTATCTACATAAATTCGTATCCATTAGATTAGAATTTAACTCTATTAGAAACATATTAAAAACAAATTCCCCGGTTAAATTAATAAGGTCATGAAAAGGGTTTCGATTTTTTTATTATTTTAATAATATAATGGATTTGCCTGGACCAATACATGATTTTCTTTTAGTTTTTCTGGGATCCAGTATTCTAGTAGGAGGTCTGGGAGTGGTATTACTTCCCAACCCTATATTTTGGCCTTTTCCTTAGGATTTGTTCTTGTTTGTATATCTTTATTGTATATTCTATCAAATTCCCATTTTGTAGCTGCTGCACAACTCCTTATTTACGTGGGGGCCATAAATGTTTTAATCATAATTTGCTGTGATGTTCATGAATGATTCAGAATATTACACAAATTTCAATCTGTGGACCGTCGGGAATGGGATTACTTCGTTGGTTTGTACAACTATTCTTTTTTCATTAATTTCTACAATTCTCGATACGTCATGGTACGGGGTTGTTTGGACTACAAGATTAAACCAGATTCTAGAGCAAGATTTAATAAGTAATAGTCAACAAATAGGAATTCATTTATCAACAGATTTTTTTCTTCAACTCATTTCAATAATTATTTTAGTTGCTCTGATAGGTGCAATTTCGGTGGCTCGTCAATAAAAAACGTTCAATTAGTAAAGACTAAAGAAAACTTTATGTATGTTATGATATTTTTTTTCGTTCATTCAATTAAATTTGATTGAATACTATCTTAATATTTTAAATATATATATATATTTAAAATATTTTTTTTAACCTAAATTTGACCTAAATATATTCTTTATTCGTACTCTTTTGTTATATTCTAGTTGATTGAATCCGGTGAATTATTGTTCATATTGAAATGAATCAAAATTGATAAGGAGTTGCTGAATGATACTCGAACATGTACTTGTTTTGAGTGCCTATTTATTTTTTATTGGTCTTTATGGATTGATCACGAGTCGAAATATGGTTAGGGCTCTTATGTGTCTTGAACTTATACTCAATGCAGTTAATATGAATTTCGTGACATTTTCTGATTTTTTTGATAATTCCCAACTAAAAGGGGATATTTTCTGCATTTTTTTTATAGCAATTGCAGCCGCTGAAGCAGCTATTGGATTAGCTATAGTTTCGTCAATTTATCGTAACAGAAAATCAACTCGCATCAACCAATCGACCTTATTAAATAAGTAGTATAAATAAAAAAAATTATATATTTTAATTTGCATATATATAATAGGTTATGACTTACTAGATTATATTTGTGAAAATATAAGAAATCCAAGTATTTTAGCCCCTTTTTTTAATCAATTGAGCCAGAATTCATTACAAAAATTCTATTAAAGGAAATCATTGCTTCATCTAGTATTTTAATATATCATTCAGTTAGAAGTTTACTAGATTGAAAATTTATGACATTCAAAAAACTATAGATCCTATGTCACATTCAGTAAAAATTTATGATACCTGTATAGGATGTACTCAATGTGTCCGAGCATGCCCTACAGACGTATTAGAAATGATACCTTGGGATGGATGTAAAGCTAAGCAAATAGCTTCCGCTCCAAGAACCGAGGACTGTGTTGGTTGTAAGAGATGTGAATCTGCCTGTCCGACGGATTTTTTGAGCGTTCGAGTTTATTTATGGCATGAAACAACTCGAAGCATGGGTCTAGCTTATTGATACGTTACCGAAAACCTCATTTGAATAAATTTGGAATAAATTTTATTTTTTTTTATTGACAAGTACTCGTACTCAAAAAAGTTAAATTATATTTTTTTATTTATATATATTTTTTGAGTACGCGTTCTTTGGACCTGGTGTATCTTGTCTTTACCACGAATGATTTTCCTTGGTTAACAATAATTGTTGTTTTTCCAATATCTGCTGGTTCGTTAATGTTATTTCTCCCGCATAGGGGAAATAAAGTAAATAAATGGTATACTATATGCATTTGTATATTAGAACTTCTTCTAACGACCTACGCTTTTTGTTATAATTATAAAATGGACGATCCATTAATTCAACTGTCCGAAGATTATAAATGGATAAATTTTTTTTATTTTTACTGGAGAATGGGAATAGATGGACTTTCTATAGGAACAATTTTACTGACGGGATTTATTACTACTTTAGCTACGTTAGCGGCTTTTCCTGTTACTCGGGATTCCCGATTATTTCATTTCCTGATGTTAGCAATGTACAGCGGTCAAATAGGATCATTTTCTTCTAGGGATCTTTTACTTTTTTTCATCATGTGGGAATTTGAATTAATTCCCGTTTATCTACTTTTATCCATGTGGGGTGGAAAGAAACGTCTGTATTCAGCTACAAAATTTATTTTATACACTGCAGGAAGTTATATTTTTTTATTAATAGGAGTTTTAGGTATAAGTTTATATGTTTCGAACGAACCAACATTAAATTTAGAACTATATAGCTAATCAATCCTATCCTGTCACACTCGAAATACTATTTTATATTGGATTTCTTATTGCTTTTGCCGTCAAATCACCGATTATAGCTTTACATACTTGGTTACCTGACACCCACGGCGAGGCACATTACAGTACCTGTATGCTTCTCGCTGGAATCTTATTAAAAATGGGAGCATATGGGTTGGTTCGAATCAATATGGAATTATTACCTCACGCTCATTCTATGTTTTCTCCTTGGTTGATGGTAGTCGGTACAATCCAAATAATTTATGCAGCTTCAACATCTCCTGGTCAACGTAATTTAAAAAATAGAATAGCCTATTCTTCTGTATCTCATATGGGTTTTATAATTATAGGTATTGGTTCTATAACGGACCCTGGACTTAATGGAGCTATTTTACAAAAAATCTCTCATGGATTTATTGGCGCTGCACTTTTTTTCTTTGCAGGAACTAGTTATGATATAATTCGGCTTGTTTATCTTGATGAAATGGGTGGAATGGCTATCTCCATTACAAAGATATTTACAATGTTTACTATCTTATCGATGGCTTCCCTTGCATTACCGGGCATGAGTGGTTTTGTTGCAGAATTAATCGTTTTTTTTTGAATAATTACCAGCCAAAAATATTCATTAATTTCAAAAATTTTAATTATTTTTGTAATGGCAATTGGAATGATATTAACTCCTATATATTTATTATCTATGTCACGCCAAATGTTCTATGGATACAAGTTAATTAATGTCAAAAACTTTTCTTTTTTTGATTCTGTACCCCGAGAGTTATTTCTTTCAATCTCTATTCTTCTACCAATAATAGGTATTGGGATTTATCCTGATTTTGTGCTCTCATTAGCAAGTGACAAGGTCGAATCCATTTTATCTAATTATTTTTATGGCTAGTTTTCAGGAAATAAAAAAAAGCATTAAATTGAATTGTAATCAGAAGTCTTTGGTCTTTGTATTATGAGAACCTTTTGAATCATTGTACTACTTGATTCAAAAGGTTCTTGATTATTTACTACTAAAACTAAATTATATTTCTTAACTTAATATAAAGTTATATTATAGATGCTATTCTTTTTTATTTGGATTCCTTTATTTTTTGGTTAATGTTTTATTTAATTCGATGTAAATGAACCATAACTATGTAAACCAATTCCTAAAAGATTGACGCCAAAATAGCATATCCAAATTAAAAGAAAGCCTATAGAAGCCACAATTGCAGAATTTATACCCCGAACATTCCTATTTGTTTTAATATGTAAATAAATTGCGAATATGGTCCAAGTAATAAACGCCCAAGTTTCTTTTGGATCCCAATTCCAATATGAACCCCACGTCTCATTAGCCCATACAGCTCCTGAAAGAATGCCGACGGTTAAAAAAATAAATCCAAGACTAATAATACGAAAACTCCAAAAATCTAATTGTTCAATCAATTGATACCTATAATAATTTTGAGAAAAACTAAAATTAATGTTTTGTTGTAGTAAAATAGAATTTATTTCATTTATGTCGTAAAGTACATCAAAAGAAAATAATTCATTTAAGAAATTATTTTCTTTTATATTCTTTTTCCAAAAAGTAGGGCCAACTTTGCGAAATGTAATGACTAGAAGAGCTATTGATAATAATGATCCGCATAACATAGCGCCATAGCCTAATATCATCATACTTACGTGCATCATTAACCATTGGGACTGGAGAGCTGGTACTAATATTGCAGACTGAGGCATTTTGTTTAAAAGACCTGAAGTAGCAAAACCCTGAATAAAAATAGCACTTGGCGCAGTTATTGCGTTTAGATTATTTTTTTTTTTTTTATTAAAATAGGAAACAATATGAATAATTGAAAAAGCCCACGAAAGAAAAATTAATGATTCATATAAATTACTTAATGGAAAATGTCCTGAATAAATCCAACGAGTGAATAATAATCCTGTGATACCAAAAAACGTAATTACGATTCCTTTATCTGATGAATCAAAAAATCCTATGATTTCATCTAAATTAACTAATAAAGTTAAAAAATAAATTGTCAGTACAATAGAAACGACCGAAAAAGATATATGAGTTAATATATGCTCTAAAATTGAAAAAATCATAAAAAATATGTTAAAAATTAATAAATTAATACTAGGTTTTACCCGATTTTCTAAAAAGTCGGGTATTAGTTTGATTATAAAACTTATAATATAATATCTCTTTTATAAGATCTTATGCCGCTACTCGGACTCGAACCGAGATGCTATAGCACTGCTTCCTAAGAGCAGCGTGTCTACCAATTTCACCATAGCGGCAACTTGTTCAAAACAATACTAACAAGTTTTTATTCAATCGTCGAGATTAAAATATAAATAAAGAGGCCAATTCAATGGAATTTACAATTAATTTCATGAATAAAAACCTGTTTAAATAGGTTTTTGGGATTTTAATTCAATCAATTAAGATCTTTTTTTTTTTACCTGAGTTAGTTTAAAATTTTAAAATTAACTTTTTGTACTTTCTTTTTTTTATAGAATACAAAAAAAAATGCTTTTTCTAAAAATTAAAACTTCGCCAAAATACTTAGAAATTTTAAATAAAATAAAATTTGCCTAATTGTTCAAGATAACAAAAATAATTATAAAACCATCTGTTTTGCTACATCGTTTTATACTGTACAAACAGTACAAACATAAGATTTTTGGATCACTTAGAAATAATATATTATTATTTATTATTATCTAATATTCACTTGTTATGGATAGATGCTTTTATCAATTTGATTCCAAGTAAAGAATATAACAATTCAGATATATAATAATTCCTAAAGGTATAAAGTAAAAAGTTTTTCACTTAAGAATTAATTAATTTTAAGAACCTATTGATTTCGCTTAAAGATCTTGTATTTCCTATTAACGAGGAAATACAAGATCTTTTTTTATTATTGCATCAAGTTAGTGATGGGGAAAATAAGAATCCCTTGTTTGAAAAAAAAAAATGTTAACCTTTCTTTTTATCTATATATTGTCTTTTTGTTCCTCTTTTGGTTCCTAATTATTTTTTTTCTAAAAAATTAGTTTTTTTGTTAGGATAATTCTAATTATTATAGTGTTTTTTATTTATTTTGTTGTACAAAAAAACTTTTTGAATTACCTGTAGAAAGTGATTTACCTAACGAAAAAGCTTTCAACGATGTCCAATATCCCTTCCTTTTCCAAATTTTTTTACGAATACGCTTTTTCGAGATAGAAGTACGTTTTTTTGGAACTGCCATTCAAAAATGAAAAAAAAAAGTTTTTCAGTGGTATAATTGGATGTCAAAGACATTTATTATGCTATTCGTTCGTACTCCATATTGATATTGAGTTTTTTCTTTAAAATTTTATTATATATTATTTTCAAAACAAAAAAAAACATTCAAAAGTTTAAAACCCAACGGTTTTTTACTTTTTTTATAAATTTTGGTTATTATAATTTTATTTAACGTTTGAAATCCGTACGAGAGTTCTCATTTAATTAATCTCTACTGATAGATTATATTATCAATAAAATTTTGAAATTATAATAATCTTTCTTGCAAAAAAAAAGATCACTTAGTGTACTGGAAGACAGTCACTAAATTCCAAAATTAAAATTAATTCCTTAATAATTCTAAATTATCAAACTAAAATAAAATTTTTATATAAAGATATAAAGTTTTTTTCTTATATAATAAATATTAAGTATTTTTTTGTCGTGTAAATCTTTGTTCTATTCTTAATATATGTATATAAATTATTGTAGTACGGAATTATAATTAACTTTTTCTATATCTGTAGAAAATCACAATTTTATTTAGTAGTAATAAAAAAAGACAAATAATTTTTTTTGGCAATAGCTTAGTAATATTATTTAATCACTTCTAATTTTTTGATTTGAATATATATATTTATTTTCAAAGTTTTATGAAGGATTATACTAATTCAAAAAATTTATATTTCGGTTTGAAATCGCGTGCTTTTTTTTTCCCTTTTGAAAAAAATATATATATATATATATATATATATACAAACCAGTAAATAAGAAATAAAAAATTTAAGAATAAAATAAAATAAAAAGGGTTTTTTATTTTATGGAACATACATATCAATATTCATGGATCATCCCTTTCATTCCACTTCCAGTACCTATTTTACTAGGAGTTGGACTTCTACTTTTTCCGACAGCAACAAAAAACCTTCGGCGTATGTGGACTTTTCTGAGTATTTTTTTGTTAAGTATAGTTATGATCTTTTCACTCTATCTATTTATTCAACAAATTTTTATAAGTTCTATTCATCAAAATGTATGGTCTTGGACCATAAATAATGAATTTTCTTTTGAGTTCGGTTACTTTATTGATCCACTTACGTCTATTATGTCAATATTAATTACAACTGTTGGAATTTTGGTTCTGATTTATAGTGACAATTATATGTCTCATGATCAAGGATATCTGAGGTTTTTTGCTTATATGGGTTTTTTTAATACTTCAATGTTAGGATTAGTTACTAGTTCTAATTTGATCCAAGTTTATTTTTTTTGGGAATTAGTCGGAATGTGTTCATATTTATTAATAGGTTTTTGGTTCACACGACCTGTTGCGGCGAATGCTTGTCAAAAAGCTTTTGTAACTAATCGTGTAGGGGATTTTGGTTTATTATTAGGAATTTTAGGTCTGTATTGGATAACTGGTAGTTTTGAATTTCAGGATTTGTTCGAAATATTCAATAATTTTATTTTAAATAATAATTTTATTTTAAATAATAGAGTAAATATCTTATTCCTTACTTTGTGTGCATTTCTCTTATTTGTGGGTCCTATTGCTAAATCCGCACAATTTCCTCTTCATGTATGGTTACCTGATGCCATGGAGGGCTCTACTCCTATTTCGGCTCTTATACATGCTGCTACTATGGTAGCGGCGGGAATTTTTCTTGTAGCTCGTCTTCTTCCTCTTTTTATAGTTATCCCTTATATAATGTATATAATATCTTTGATAGGTATAATAACAGTACTCTTAGGAGCCACTTTAGCTCTTGCTCAAAAAGACATTAAGAGAGGTTTAGCCTATTCTACAATGTCTCAACTGGGTTATATGATGTTAGCTCTAGGTATGGGGTCTTATCGATCCGCTTTATTTCATTTGATTACTCATGCTTATTCGAAAGCTTTGTTGTTTTTAGGATCTGGATCCATAATTCATTCAATGGAAGCTATAGTTGGATATTCTCCCGATAAAAGTCAGAATATGATTCTTATGGGTGGTTTGACAAAACATGTACCGATTACAAAAGCTGCCTTTTTAGTAGGAACACTTTCTCTTTGTGGTATTCCACCCTTTGCTTGTTTTTGGTCTAAAGATGAAATTCTTAATGATAGTTTGTTGTTTTCGCCGATTTTTGCAATAATAGCTTGTTCAACAGCGGGATTAACCGCATTTTATATGTTTCGGATTTATTTACTTACTTTTGAAGGACATTTAAACACTTATTTTATAAATTACAGTGGAAAAAAAAGTAGCTCCTTATATTCAATCTCTTTATGGGGTAAAGAAGAAGAAAAAAGACTTAATAGAAATTTTGAGTTAGTACTATATATTAACAATTAGTACTATATATTAACAATTTAGTACTATTATTAACATATTAACAATGAAAAATATGAAAAGAGCTTCTTGTTTTTGCCATAAAACATATAAAATTAGCAATAATGTAAGAAATCAAACTTTTATTACTGTTGAAAATTTTGGACTTAATACAAGAACTTTCTATTATCCCCATGAATCAGACAATACTATGCTATTTCCCATGCTTTTGTTGCTTTTATTTACTTTGTTTGTTGGAGCCGTAGGAATTCCTTTTAATCAAGAAGGAATAGACTTTGATATATTATCAAAATTATTCACGCCGTCGATAAACCTTTTGCATAAAAATTCACAAAATTTTGTAGATTGGTATGAATTTTTGATAAATGCAACTTTTTCAGTCAGTATAGCTTTTTTTGTAATATTTATAGCATACTGTTTATATAAGCCTTTTTATTCATCTTTATTAAATTTAACCTTACTTAACTTAAATTCATTTCAAAAAATTCATTTCAAAAATGGAGTTATAAAAGAATTCGGTGGGAAAAACAAATAAATATTGTATATTGTA